ACAAAATTTGCCTTATAATCAAATAAGGCTTCAGCGTTGTAACAAGCCTTCTGAGCCAGGATCAAACTCCTCCTTTTGAAAGAGTTCCACCGCCCGCCTACTCCCCCCCCCCGCGCCAGCCTCTGTTCCAGCCTGTCAGCTAGTGAAGTCCGTTTCCTAACCTAAGGGAGTAGGCTTTGCCTAGGAGGACAACTATTATATGTTTTAAACTGAGTTCTACTGTTCACCTACAACCCAACCTAATCTTACTGAAACTCTTGCTTTTCCTTGTTATCTTTCTTTTGCCTATCGAAGCTTTCTGTTGTAGCTGTTCTAACTGCTGTTGTGAAGCGGTCTTTCCCAGGTGTTGCTAGCTGAGTGCTATCTCTTATTATCCCTCTCTATATCTCCTTCTGAGTTGGGTTCCCTGATGGAATGTGCTACGGTACGTTGCTGTTGTTGTGATCTTGTGCTCTATCCCTCGAGTTCTTATCCGACCCAGTATGATGCCATTGGGTCGGGCTACACTTCAAGGAATCCCGGGCATACACAAAAGCAGGGCAGAGAGTCTCTAAGCAACACATAGCTTGCGCCTTCACTCGCACTAACAACTGCCAAGCTTGCTTACTTCACCCTACTTACCTATCATGTACAGTCCGTTTTAATAGCTTGGAAAGAAGACTCTTTAAACAGAAGCTGACAGTACGGATCCTAACAGCAGAGGATAGCTTCGGTCACTCGGAATACTTTCCTCCCTTCCTATACAAATGAAAGACATCACAGCAAAGGACAGGAAGACTGCTAAGCCACATACCTGCACACATCATGCATAGCAATTCCCAGACGGAAAAGATAGATACTTGACAGACAGCTACAGGCGGGCGTACTTAGCTACTAATGCTGGGAAGAGGAACCCAAGGGATACATTTGACCCCGGTAGCAGCTCATAACAACAAGAAGCAGAGAAGCAACGGGTCGAGTTACTGCGTTCCTCATCAACTAATTAATGAGAGCTTCCCCTTTTTGTTCTGTGTTGCTTTCCTGTGCCAGCTGCGGCGGGTAGTCGTTGTTGCTATTCCGAGCGGTGCTTCCTGTCTGTCATGAATGAGTATATCTGCTGATGTGCCGGAACTTGGAATAACAGTGCTAGATCTCTCCTTTGTTCTGTTTCTAGTCCTTTACTAGTCTTTCTCTTCTTTCTTCCTTCACTGAGAATATGCTGTACTCTCTCCAAGGAGGTCCAACGGAACTCGACTGAAAGGAGAGGAAGAAGACTATTTGATTATTTAATCATTCCCCTAGTCGTTCTTTTGAGAATTGCTAGTAGTTCACTCACTGCGAGAAAGAGAGAAATTGGAGATTGTGTAATATTACATCCAATCTTCCTTGAGAGCTGGAAAAATTCCATGAAGAAGAGCTCAAAGTATTCGTTCCCAGTCGGATTCTCTAATTAAGATATAGCAGTCAACCATCAAGAAATCATCAACTATTTCACCGGGGATGAGCTCTATGGCTATTCTATTAAGTAAGGATCAACTTAGGCCTTAGGCTTAAGCTAGAACTGCTCCTTCTATCACATCGGATTCTAGTAAAGAGATGGGCCTTCTCGTCTGATCTCTGCATCAACAGGAATGCGGGAAAAGCTTCTTCTCGCCCCAGAGTCCCTAGCAGCCTTAAGCCCGCTACGCCCCTTTAGTTGAACTGGTTGCTATATAGGTCAATTGAATCTTAGCCAGTTTCTTCTTACTCCTTTTGTTCTCATTCCCGGCCAACCGTGCCATGAAGAGTCGAGCAAGAGCAATCGCAGCTTTATCTCTGCCTTTGCAGCTCCCATTCCTGCCTTATAAAAGCTTAAATCTACAAAAGTAGAACTACTGATGACAGGTCTGGCCTACAACTGACTTGCTTTCAGACTTACTGGCTGAAGAGCAAAGAGATATCTATTTTACAGTAAATTCCTCTTAGAATAGCATCCCGCTCTTTATAGGTTTAGTAATGCTACCTTGAGCCCAACGAGTGTAATACCTGGAGCGAGTAATAGAGAGGACAGAAGATATAGACTTTTTCTTTCCTTTCTGGCTTGACCATGAGGCCATGACTATTCAAATCTTACAGGAAGCAACCGCTGTACCCCGCCTTCTAGCTCTTAGACTTTTAGAAAGGGGTTCCTCCGGCGCCTTGTTCCGTTAGTTTACTTTTCATTTTCAGTCTTGTAAGTTAGTTATGTCTTTCAAGGGGTATCACCATCCCCCGCACCTCTTGTTGGTGGAAGCGCGGGGCGTTGCAACCATCATCCTTGGACCCGGAATATAGAGCTCTTCCCTGGTACCTGGAGGATGGAGAAGAGAAGGCATTGTCTTTCCTTGATGGAAAACTCTATGGTATAGCTATCATTAACGGAGGAAATTCTCCTTCCACCCCCTCGATATAGTGACCTTCAATGAAGCTGGACTGCCATTTGGCACAATAGTCGACTGGAACTCCCAATCGCCTATTGTAGATTAATACTGTTTTCTTAATGAAAACATTAAGAAATCCTAACGCCAAGTAGAGCCAAATTGTAGAGGCAATTAAATAAAAAAGTAAGGCCCGATAACGGCTTCTGAATATGATAAATAGAATCTCTACTAATTCATTAATCCTCTTTTCCATAGAGGAAGTGCTTCGTTTCAGATCAATTCTTCGCAGCAATCGCTTCGAGCCACCCCCCTCACTGAACCGACTTGAATCTGAACTACGATTTTTTCCAAGTCTTACCGAAATCGGATTTCCTTTTCGTGAAGGTATCGACATTAATAGTGAAAAATCCAAATTAGAGTCCAGGTGGTGGGATTGTTGAGATTTTCCAGGAACCGTTGGAATTTAAAAAAAAAGGAAGGTTTCGAATTTGGATTCATCGAATTAAGACAAAATATGCTGAAGAAAAGCGGTATTGTCACTTCCCGTTTCGGCCGTTTCAAAAACCTTGCGAGGTCGAGAACGACGGGGAGAGTGATGCAGAATGAAACCCTTACTTAGTGCGGGGACAGGATTCGAACCTGTAATCTTCAGGTCATGAGCCTGATGAGTTGACCAATTCCTCTACCCCGCTTCTTCCCCGAGGTATTTATTACTTCTGCTCATAAGGCTTTCAGACCTCAACTAGTGCTTTGGTTCAGAATCTGAACATAGCGCCCTTACTTAATTCATTTCGAGAAAGATCACTCCACAAAGCAGCCTTCTTCTTATATACGTATTATTCTATCAATCGATAAGCACGGGTGGGGTTCCGTTCCGTAGTCGAACTCGAGGTGAGACTGATCTCGTAGTCAGCTAGTGCGCTTATCAAAGTAAATCTGTCGTGCTTGAGGGGAGGCACGGAGTGATTTGTTCAACGGATTTCCCTTCATAAACTGACTTGATTGATGCTACGAATGAAAGCCTTTGGGATATAGCACAGAGAAAGAAGAACCTATTCTATTACAAATGCAGTTATGTACAAGGATAGGTGATAGGTTGGTCCATAGTAGAGTAGCAATGACAACTGCTACTAGGAGAGCTACCTTCTCAGACCAGGGGAGCTCAATAACTAGCGTCTGAACGCCAGAGACTATTGAAAGACCGATACCGGGATAACTAGATAGGGCAGCACTTAGACCAAGGACTTACTCAAAGAAGGGCGTTCCTAGGGACCACCCACTCCCGTTCCTTGGTTGTTGGTGTATTGGCTCTTTGGTTCCCGGTCAAAGCAGGTCGTTCACCGTGAAAGCAAGATAGGGTGAATCTGTATCGTAATAGGGGTATGAGTATAGTATATGTACAAAGAGGTAATTTACTCCTTCGACTGGTCCTTGTTTGGTTTAATGAATGATGTCCGTGAAATCAAAAAATTATAGAGGAAGATGAAATACCAGCTGATTCCCCTATTGATTAACCTCCACCCAAATATTAGCAACGCGGATAAGATCCCAGCTCCTTCTCCAACGAAAGAGATTTATTAACTAGACAGGCAAAGACATCGTCATTCTATTCTATAGCATAGGGAAGCATGGAATCGGACGCTAGCTTCTCTTAAATGGTGCTTAACACATGTAGATTCCCTGACTTTATTCATCTATGGGATTCCAACTTAAGAGAAAAACTGTCGGAGCTGCGCCCTTTCCCTTCTCGTCGACGGAAGTGAGTGTTCCTAAGGCGGGAAAAGGGAAGAATAATATTCTAAAGGTCTTTAAACTTAGAATTGTGTAAAGAATAGTTCTTTCTTTCGAAGCGAGCCCCATACCTACTACGGCCAGGAATTGATGCACAGAATCCGCATTGAAGGAATTACCGGCTTTCCTAAGCTTGGCACAGATGTAATGTAATAAGCTCTTTTCCCAGCGATAAAGAGAAAGATAATGTGCATTTTTCTTACTGACTCTTATCTAGTGCGCCTAGGACTAATTCCACTCACGGCATTAGAGGTCTTACCCGCTACCCTTTCAAAAAACTTTGTGGGATCACACCCGTCAATCTCCGATGAATCAAGTAAGGGGGGTAGAATCCGCTGCTTGTATGGATGGTATCGAATCAGCTGTAGGAGGAATATCCGCTGTGGGACTTCACAAGCTCATGCCATAAAAAGTAAGCTCTTTCGGAAGAGAAGGAGTTGCATATATTATATAAAGGCTGTTAGCAAGTCAATTCCTTTACCTAGGGAGAAGGGCCATTTCGCCTAGTAGGAGTACTAGTCTTAGCATGTTAGCAATTTGAATTGGACAGCTTTCGCTTTCTATCTAAGCTGGAATGTAGCCTTTCACTAATAGACATCGTACATCTTAGCTAGGGAAGCTTCTTTGTCTAGCTAATCTTCGGGACTGTAAGCAAAGGATGTCACTATAGCTAACCTTCCCAAGTAACAGTACCTAATTTGACCAATTTTGATTTTATAAGAAAACAAGGCGTTCCTCGACTAGCCTATTCCCAATTCCCAAGCCAACCAAACCAGGGAAGCTAGGTCCAACCATTACCCTTTTCGAGCAGCTCTTTCAACTGCCAATCAATCCCCAGAATAAAGCCAAGGTAGGGAAGGGATCGGATGGCCTGACTGGCTCAACTAATTAGTAGAGGAGGTTGCTTTAGCAACTCGACCACTCGGAAGAGGAACGAAGGTACTCAGCCTCCTGGGGCAAGTGGGAACGACACACTGAATGAACCAACTCCAATGGAGCAGGATCAAGAAGAAGTGAAGCTACGTAAAAGTGAGCGTGGTAGAATCTCTCGTCGTCGATTTGAGATTGAGGGAGATCCGGGGAATCTTATTCTGTCACCCAAAACGACCACTCCTTCTGTCGGAAAAAGGACTTGCCCTATATTGGAAATCGAAACGAATGGAACGCGACAGAGCACTCCCTATCATCAGGTAGTGCGCGCCATTCAGAACTATGATATCGTCTTCTAGTCTATTCGGCAGGTCCAAGTTGTTTTGGTCTTATAAGCTCAGGTTCTTGAGTTTTGGGAATTTCCTTCCATTGGCTGGTTCAAATTCAATACGGATGGTGCTTCCAAGAGGAACCTTTTCTTGCATGGTGCTGCAACGGGACATTCTGGTAAGTCGGGTGCTGGTGGCCTTCTCCGAGACTGTTCAGGAACATGGATCTATGGGTATACCTGCAAAATAGCTTTCTCTACGAGCCTACAAGCTTCACTTTGGTTTAGCTTCCAACTAAGGCTAAGGGAGTTGTTTCCCCGGGATTGAGTGAACGGGTTCCTCCTCCACCCGTACCACAAAAGCGCTAATTTATATCAAAAAGACCGGGAAAACGTGAATCTATCCCGAACATTTCCTAAAATACTGGATAAACTGACTCAGATCGGTCTCCCTCAATCGAGAGGCTCGCTTGCTTCACTTCAACTTCATAGAAGAGGGAAGGATCTATACACTAATAGGCGGCCTACTGGCGTACCTCGAAGTACTCCGGTATATACACCAGGGCAACTTTGAAAGACAAGTTAGCAACCGTACTGCTGGTATGAATTGAGTATTGCAGACTAGTGCTAAGCCCATAGCAACAAGACTGCTATTATCAGATAGCTAGGACTTATTATACAGCTCTTTAACACAAGGGAACGTATGGGGATATCTCAAGAGAAAGTTTCTAGTTCTGACTTTCTGCCTTAAAAGCAGATTCAAAGAGACAAGATCCAAATCCTTCAGCCTATTCACAGCGGATGAAGTAATAATAGTTTTGTACAATTAGAACTTCATACCTTTTTCTTGCTTTCTTGTTCTTAAGCCAGTTACATACTTTATTAGCCCGAGGGGTTCCTCCTTTTAGTCGAGTATGTAAACAACCTGAAACTAATGCTTTTTTCCCTTTCTAGCTTTCCACCATTAAGACTTGTTGACTTCCTACGCTATTCGATTCGCTGGCATGTCCGGTCTCATACGAAGGAAAGGTTGAATGGTCAGTCACTCATGAATTCCTTCTCTAATCACTACTGGAATATAGCTTATAGAAAGAGCAGCTTGAAGTAAGTGGCAATGCTAGAAGGGCATTTCTTTCCCGCCTACTTGAGTAGCGCGTTGGATCTATGCTTAGGCAGCTTAATCGCGACTTCATATACGTTGCCATGTCTGTATCCGACCAAAGACCTTCCTGATGTTCTTAATAGGCATTCTGAGAATAGGTTGCTGGCGTAGCTTCTGTTCCTATGGTTGAATGTGTAGGGATGGAGTACCTGCCGGGGAAGCCTGTCGTAGACGGCTGGCAGGTACGACTGAGTGGCTAGCCGGGCTGCTTCTTCTGCGCATTACTCAAGATTCTTCCTGAATCAACGAGTAGCCATCAGCTGAGAAAGATTGATACCAAGTCGGAGCGTATCCCGTTCGAGGGTCCACCTATTCGGTGTCCAGTACGAGAGTCAATTCCCGGGAAAGCTCAATAACTGTATTTTAGAGTACAAGTCAGACGATGCAAACGCAACGCTATACCTAGAGTTTGATCTAAAGTCAAGCTACCATCCGATTTCAAACCGTGAGTACTCTGTTTCACTCTCATTCCGCCTTTGACTGAGCTTTCGGGTTCCTCTTTGCCCACGGATTGCCATTTAGATTATGCCATTTTTCCGGTCTTTCATGCCCGGGAAAATGAACAGTTGCACTTTTCTGTCATATCGGATATATTCAAAAACTCTCCTCTTTGTCTACGCTCGTTCCTGCCTTATGTGAAGCTCCCCCTGTTCTGGAGAAAAGGGGATAGGAAGCCAATAGGGCAGGCAAGAGTGGCATAGGTCGCCATAACCATCCAGCTCAAGGAATATCACATAGAATAGCTAAGGTGCGAGTCTTCTATTCAATATGGGTAGGTACTTTCCCACGGAAAAGCTCTGCTATCACCTAAAAGACTGCAATTAGCCTATCGGATAGAACTCTTCCTATTTCCCCATTCGAACGAGGGAAGTGAGCCCGTCTTGCATCGTAAGCTGTCACTATTTCTTCCTTGGAGCAAAGCAAGTGAAGCAAGTCCAGTGAATAAAGGCGCGTAGCGGGGTTGCTTCGTT